TTCTCCCCGGTCGGAATAGGTGGGTTAATTCCTTCCCTTAGAACCGTACTTGAGAGTTTCCTAGCTCATACGGCTCGGCAGTCAACTCTTTTTTTATTCCATTTGAATCTACCATATCTAACTGAATAAGATTTCTCGTAGATCTATCCCATTTTTCGGGTTAATGAAAAGAAGTTAATAAAATGAGTTTCAAACTTAAATCTTAAGTTTGGATTAAAAATCCGGTTTATTTTAGTTTTATCTTTTCTCCCACCTTCAGAAAAATAAAACATAGACATTTTGCCTATCATTAGAATTTTCTGAAAGGTAACTATCTCAGTTTCATATCATATAGAAATTTATATAGAATTTTTGAAAAAGACTTTCGAAAGGAAAGACTTACTATCTTTGGGATCTGATCCTACACCGCTGCTCAATATCTTAGTGGATCGACTCTATTACATAAGTGGATTCCTAACATTTGTCTCACATCATGACATAAGTAAGCAGTTATTTTTGTATCGGCGCAAAACCTTACTAATTGATCTTTACGGTGCTTACTCTATCAATTAGATCCTTTACCCATAGAATAAAACAGCTAGGCATATCTATTTCTTCATATTTCAACTTCTATGAAGTTTCTTTCTTTTCTACAGCTGATAAAAATCGTTGTTTTAGACAATGCATATGTAGAAAGCCCTTTTTCTAGTATTTACTAGTGAATTTGATCTTTATTTACTTTTTATTTCTATAGTGGAGATAGTCGCACGTAATGACAGATCACGGCCATATTATTAAAAGCTTGTGGTAAGAATGGGTTTCGTTCGAGCGCTCGAAAATAATATTCCAAAGCTTTCGTGTGTTCTCCGTTACTTGTGTGGATAAGTCCTATGTTATAGAGTATATAACTTCGGTCATAGGGATCAATTTCTAGTCGCATAGCTTCATAATAATTCTGTAAAGCTTCCGCATAATTCCCTTCGGATTGAGCTGACATCCGTTACGGTCGTCATTCAATTCACAGAATCTCCGTTACAGAACCGTACATGAGATTTTCATCTCATACGGCTCCTCCCTTATGTGCATAATGATAAAATGATAAAGAAGATGAAAATCTTCTCATTATGAACTAAGTAGGGCTAGTGTTTTTACAAGAAATCTCTAGCCAACCTTCCTGCAAGAGATCTTTTCTTAACATCAAACGTATTGTTACTAGAGAGAAAAGATAACTCCAACAATTTCTTTGTTCTCAACGCTTCCCAATGTCCAGGAATTAGTCACTTCAACAGCCTTCGATGGTTATACGGGTATCCAAAATACAAACGAGATGGATGTTTGTTGTCCCAACCATTCTTTTAGTCCCAAGCTTGCTAAAGAAGGGGATAATTTATAATATAACAAAGTTTTCGTGTTGTTAATTTCTAGGTGTAGTGCTTCTTCCCCTCTGCTACCTATTGGTTAGGATTGACCCGTAATACCGAACCTATAGGTATAACCTTTCGCTCAATACTAGAATCGAGAATTGAAACATAGCATCTGAGGCTGCATTAATCGAGGATACACGACAGAAGGAATTGTTCTATTTCCAAACTTTACCTTCTACAAGCGTAGATTTTTTTCTTTTTTTCCCGATCACGAATCATGTGTATTTCTCGTAAAACCGAGAGTCAAAAAAAAGTCAAATCGCACCATCTCTGTAATAAGTAAATGCCTCTTTTTCTCCTGAAGTTGTCGGAATTATTCGTAATAAGATATTGGCTACAATCGAAAAGGTTTTATCAATAAAATTTCCATTTATCCGCGATCTAGACATAGGTAGCAATCCATTCTATCATTGTTCTCATTACTTCTCGGGGGAAAATGATCCCACAAGGAAAAGAATTTTACAGTACGAAATAACATAAAAACGGATTCATTATCATTAAAAAATATGGCCCAATATTAAAAACAATATTCAAATTGTTCTTTTTTACATTACAGGAACAGGAATTAATTGATAAGAATTAAGAAATAAATATTGGGAACCGCATTGGATTCCATCTTACTGGAATAGTCTATCAACGAAAGAAACTATTCTTATTTGATTGAAGTTACAGCTTAGAAAAACCTAAGTTGATTGAATTATGATACAAAGAAGAAAAAGGATCGAATCGAGTAATCATTGTATGATGAAAATGGGCCCATTTTTTTTGTGTACTTAGCCGATATCACTAGACAATCAACTATAAAAAAATTGTTTATCAATTTGTATTTTTAATAGATAGATGGGATAAGGATTTTTGTTGATAACAGGCCTAAAAAGCAATTTGAGAATTCTTCTGGTATGGAATCGTAGTCTAAATAGAATCATGATCTAAAGATATCCATTAACCATAGTCTATAAAATATAGAACCCTAGCTCAGTCGATTCGTTATAATTTCTAATTTATTGATTTAATGCGGTCGGTATAGTATAAATAGATTAAATAGATAATCAGAAAAAGAAGATAACATTGTTTTTGCAAACATGAATAGAATTTTTTTAACAGTTTTTATAAGAAAACAATTTTCTATTTTTATCGCTTTCTATTTAGAATTGATTGGTTGTATCTACCCAATAATCTAATCTAATTCTAATATGAATAATTCATTATTCACTCGATTTTCGGTTTTTAGGTCATAATCATTATGTAGGAGAGATGGCCGAGTGGTTGAAGGCGTAGCACTGGAACTGCTATGTAGGCTTTTGCTTACCGAGGGTTCGAATCCCTCTCTTTCCTTACCTTCACCTAATTTACCGATCTTACTAACCACAATAGATCAATAGATATAGATCAAATAGCAATATATGACTATTCCAACAGTTAGACCTTTCTTTGATATGGACTCTCTATTCCTAATGGCTGTGGTACGGAAAATACTGTTAAAGAAACGAGTAGACAAGGAATGAAAATATCCCTCTCGGTCTATGACACCTAAATGGAAGAAAAATCCGGAGCAAACCCTTAATTTATCTTAACCTTAGGTTAATTTACTTCGCCGAAAGGGAGGAAAATAGGTTATATTAGTCTTTATTTTCTTTTTGTTAGGTTTAAGTCTGACGAGAATAATATTCTACAACCAGCAATTCATTTATTTTCAAACCGACCCATTTACTATCTATTATTTGATTGACTAATCCTTTATATTGGAATGGTTGAAGAGTCAAATGGTTTGGCAATTCCTCCTGAGGGGATGAATCGAGAGAATTTTGAATTAGAGCTCTAGATTTTTGTTCATCTCTCGCCGCAATAGTATCTCGGGGTTTGCAGCGATAACTTGGTATATCTACTATACGACCGTTGACTAAAATATGTCTATGGTTAACTAATTGGCGAGCTCCCGGAATAGTCGGGGCCATACCCAACCGAAAAAGGATGTTATCCAGACGCATTTCAAGTAATTGTAGTAAAACCTGACCTGTTGACCCCTTTGCCTTTCCGGCGAGACGAACGTATTTAAGTAATTGTCGTTCTGTAAGACCATAATGAAAACGCAATTTTTGTTTTTCTTCTAGGCGAATACGATATTGGGATTTTTTCCCAGAACGCGATTGGTTTCTAAGATCACTTCCAGCTCGGGGCCTTTTATTAGTTAGCCCTGGTAAAGCCCCCAGACGACGTATTTTTTTGAAACGAGGACCTCGGTAACGCGACATAAAGACTCCTTATTTATAATTAATTATTAATTAATTCTTATTGATGAAATTTCATTCTACAGAATAAATCTAAACTAAAAATGAACTAAATTCTAAATAAAGCAAAATTTACTGAAGTATTATTCTATTATTAATATTAATTAAAGAATAAAATAATGAGATGAGTTGAATAAATATCCAGTTTCCGGTTTTCTATATATAGAAAAGGAAAAGGATTCTGTTCGTGAGATAGTTGGAAATTCCTATCCTATCCTATAATAAATGGCTTTTGCGAAAAGAAGAATACATTTTTTTTTCACTTTGATTTCAAAGATGCATTATCAATCATGTAAAAAAGAAAATAAATAGAGAAAAGCCGACTATCGGAATCGAACCGATGACCATCGCATTACAAATGCGATGCTCTAACCTCTGAGCTAAGCAGGCTCACATAACATAAATTCGACATGCAGAGGAATTCAATAAACTCTTAGAATCTTTGCTATTAACTATTTTCATTCTTGGCTATTCATATTCGCTATTTATAACATAATTCATATTAAATATGAAATTCATTATTATTATGTTTAATTATATTATTATTATTAATTAATATTAAATTATTAATATAATATTAAATTAATATATTAATAAATTAAACATAAACAATAGAATAATTCTAATTTCAAATAGAATAATAGAATAATTCTAATTTCAAATAATAATAACTGTTAAATATTATAGAACATAAGATTAATCTAGCGATATATAATTTCAATTTTTTTATTATTTTAATTTTTTATTATATTTTATAAAATAATATAAATAAATTATCGACCGTTCAAGTATTTTCAATTTCATGGGTAAATGGGTGGAAGAGAGACAGATGTATAGGGTATGTATCCACCTATATTGAATTGCGGATACAGAAATGATAAAATCGTTTTTGATTGGACCGAATACGAGCCTCCTATAGAAGATGAAAGAAGATACACAAGAAATCACAAAGAGGAGAAAACACTTTTTCGAGACAGGCATCTATCTAATGAATTGAACGGTTCCGGTAGAAATGAAAGAAAAAAGGGACGGGATCACAATGAGATTTTCATCTCAAAAGGGGGATATGGCGAAATCGGTAGACGCTACGGACTTAATTGGATTGAGCCTTGGTATGGAAACTTACTAAGTGATAACTTTCAAATTCAGAGAAACCCTGGAATTAATAAAAATGGGCAATCCTGAGCCAAATCACGTTTTCCGAAAACAAGCAAAGGTTCAGAAAGCGAAAATAAAAAAGGATAGGTGCAGAGACTCGATGGAAGCTATTCTAACGAATGGAGTTAATTGTATACATTGGTATAGGAAT